ATGTTTAGTCCATTGCGGAAACATCATCCGTTATTGAAGGTGGTTAATCATTCTCTTATTGATTTACCAGTCCCGAGTAATATTTCTGCTTGATGAAATTTTGGTTCTTTATTAGGGCTTTGCTTAATTAGTCAAATTTTAACAGGCTTGTTTTTGGCTATACATTATACGGCGGATGTAAATTTGGCTTTTTCTTCTGTCGCGCATATTTGTCGGGATGTAAATTATGGGTGGCTATTGCGTAACCTCCATGCTAATGGAGCTTCGTTTATATTTATTTGTTTGTACTTGCATATTGGACGAGGTTTGTATTACGGGTCCTATTTTTATATAGAGACTTGAAATATCGGTGTTGTGCTTTTACTCTTAACAATAGGTACTGCTTTTTTAGGGTATGTCTTGCCTTGGGGTCAAATGTCTTTTTGGGGAGCTACGGTAATCACTAATTTGGCTTCTGCGATCCCTTATTTAGGGTCTGAGTTAGTACAATGATTATGGGGGGGTTTTTCTGTTGATAATGCAACACTAACTCGATTTTTTGCATTTCACTTTTTCTTGCCTTTTATGATTGCTGGATTAGCTATTGTACATTTATTATTTTTACATCAAACAGGGGCCAATAATCCGACAGGTCTTGTTGGGGATATTGATAAAGTACCATTTCATACTTATTTTTCTTACAAAGACGTGGTGGGGTTTATCTTAATATTAACCGGGTTAATATTTGTTGTGTTGTTTTCTCCTAATCTTCTAACTGACCCGGAGAATTATATCCCTGCTAATCCTTTAGTTACGCCTGTTCATATTCAGCCAGAATGATACTTCTTGTTTGCATACGCAATTTTACGGTCTATTCCAAATAAGTTGGGGGGGGTTGTAGCTTTGGCTATATCTATTTTTGTTTTATTCTTCATGCCTTTTGTTCACTCAAGTCGGCAAGCAAGCCATGCATTCCGGCCTTTGTCCCAAATAGTTTTTTGATTAATAGTTGTGAATGTAATCTTATTAACTTGGCTTGGGGGGCAGCCTGTAGAATACCCATATATTTTTCTAGGTCAAGTGGCGTCTGTAGTTTATTTTACTAGAATCCTTTTATTGGTGCCTATCGTCGGGTATGTTGAAAATAAATTAATATTTAATTGTTTTACGTAGCTTAAAAGGAAAGCATCGGTCTTGTAAGTCGAAGATAATAATAGTATTCTAAAACTCAGAAAAGATAAAATTATCATTTTAAACTCCCAAAGTTTAGGTTTTAGCTTAAACTATTTTCTGTAGCAGATTTGATTCTGGTTTCTGTTATAGGTTGATTTTTGATGATACATGCTAACCGTGTGGGCTAGTGAGGAAGTGAATGTATAATAATTATAAATTATATATGTGTTTAAGCATAAGATTGATCGTTTGCTTTGATTTATCCACTCCATAAAGGTTATAGCAGTACTTAGTATTGGTAGGATGTGTAAGCATGCATCAGCATAAGTTTTTAGTATGTGGCAAAGATTGTGCCAGCCGCCGCGGTTACACCTGAACATAGTCTTATAACATTTTAAGATGTAATTTAGTTAATGATTTTTAAGGCATTTACAGAGGTGTGGTCGTATACTTTCTCTTTAGGGGGCTTGAATAGAAGTAGTTACACGGAATAAAGGAATAAACCAGGATTAGAGACCCTGCTATACTTTATTAGTTAATATGTGGTTAGTATAAATTATGTTTGAAAACCAAAGATTTTGGCAGTGGTTAAGGTCTGCCCAGAGGAGTTTGTTCTGTTAATTCGATAATCCGCGAGGATCTCACTTTAATTTGTAATACAGCTTATATACCGCCGTCGTCAGCCAATGTTATGAAAGAATAGGAATTGGCTAAAAGAGTAAATTCTTAACGTCAGGTCAGGGTGTAGCTAATGTTAGAGGTAAGAATGAATTACAATTATTTAATATTATCGGGAGTTATATATGTAATTATTAACTTAAGTTGGATTTGGTAGTAAATTGTTATTATAGTGAATAATTGATTGTAGCGCTTAAGTATGCACACACCGCCCGTCATTTTCCTGAAGCGATAAAGGAAAAAAGTCGTAACAAGGTAGGGCGTCTGGAAGGACTCCCTGGTAAATCAGGCATGTATAAGTTAATTAGACTATTACCTTGAAAAGGTAAATGTAAACGGTAAATATGTTTTTCTGCCAGGCGAACTAGAGCTTGACATAAGCGTTTCTTTTACACGGAAAAGATATTTGTGAATCAAATTAGTTTGAAATAACTTAGTTTGTGGTGTAGAATCGGAAATGAAAAACTTTAATTTAGGTGTAGGTGTGATCGATGAAGAATTTTAAGTACTGAAAAGGACTAAGTGAAATAAATGTAACTAGTTAATTAGACTAATAAGGTAATTCCTATTTCCTTTTGCATAATGATTTAATTAGTTTGGTACTAGCAATAATGCATGTTAGTTAACCCGAAACTAAACGATCTATTCTAGTTTTAGTAGAGTTGACTTAACTAATTTATGTTGCAATATAATTAGATAAAGTTAGGATAGAGGTGACATGCTAATCGTGTTTAGTTCTAGCTGGTTATTTATGAAATGGATAGGAGTTCAGTTTTATAGTTAAGTATAAAGTGCGTCATATCGGAATATGCTGATGTGTCAAAATGTAAACAAATATCTTCTATATATAAGTAGATAAATAGTTGTTAGTGGGCTTAAAAGCAGCCATCTTATGTAGAAAGCGTTATAGCTTGATAACACAATTTAATTATTATTTTAGTATGGTAGTAAATAACTCTTGTAGAGGATCTTATGTTAAAATGCGTAGATAGAGAAAAACTTAGACACGAGGTAAATTTTATGCTTGATAGGTATATACAAGAAAGTAGGACTATAAGAGTTAATCTGACATGAGAGTGTGGTTAAGTAAATTAATTAGGGAATAGGAACTCGGCAAATCTTAAGCTCGCCTGTTTAACAAAAACATCGCCTTCAGATTCAATATTGGAGGTCTGGTCTGCCCAGTGTAATTAATTAACGGCCGCGGTATTCTGACTGTGCAAAGGTAGCATAATCACTTGCCCTTTAAATGGGGGAATGTATGAATGATTAGACGAGGTTTTTACTGTCTCTTCCTTATAAATTGAGATTACAATACTTGTGAAAATGCGGGTGAGGTAATAAAGGACGAGAAGACCCTGTTGAGCTTTTAAGCTAAACTATAGTACAGGTTAAGTTAAGTAATAATTTACAATTAAAACGAGTAATTTTTTGTAGGCTTTTTGGCTGGGGTGGCAAGCAAAGATATTAAGCTTTGTTGTAGTATACATTTTGTATTTCTAGATAATATGTATCTATAAATAATTAAATTGATCCGTTAAAAATAGAACGATTAAAAGAATAAGTTACCACAGGGATAACAGCGTAATTCTTTTTGAGAGCTCGAATTGACAAAGGAGTTTGCGACCTCGATGTTGGATCAAGATTCCTAGCGGTGTAGCAGCTGTTACGGGTTTGCCTGTTCGGCGATTAATATCTTACGTGATCTGAGTTCAGACCGTCGTAAGACAGGTTAGATTCTATCCTTAGGTTTATGCATTTAGTACGAAAGGACCAATGGCATGTAATTTTAAGTTTTTACTAAATTATAACTAAAATAGCAAAGTAGTATTGCATAAGGCCTAAGCCCTTCCGTCATAGGTGCAAGTCCTATTTTTAGTGGTGTTTTATTTAAGTGTTTTACATGCGTTTTTATATTTTATTCCTGTTTTATTAGCCGTTGCATTTTTAACTTTAACAGAACGTAAGATTATTGGTTATGTTCAGTTGCGAAAAGGGCCTAATGTTGTTGGACCGTATGGGCTTTTACAACCAATTGCAGATGGGGTGAAGCTATTTATCAAAGAGCCAATCAAGCCGGCCTCATCAAATCCATGGGTTTTTTTCTTTGCCCCGATGTTAGCTTTAATTTTAGCTTTTTTGCTTTGGATACCGGTACCAATTATAGATGCTTTTATTGAGTTGAATTTTGCTGTTTTATTTGTTCTAGCAATCTCAAGTTTATCGGTGTACTCTATTATAGCTTCTGGATGATCCTCTAATTCAAAGTACGCTTTATTAGGGGCCTTGCGAGCTGTCGCCCAGATGGTCTCTTATGAAGTAAGTTTAGGATTAATTATTTTAAGTTTAGTTTGCCTGGTTGGGGGTTTCAATTTAAGTCAGTTTTCTTGTGCGCAGGAAGATACAGTTTTGTTACTTAGTTGTTGACCTCTAGGCATTATATGGTTTGTGTCTACTGTTGCTGAAACAAACCGATCGCCATTTGATTTAACAGAGGGGGAGTCTGAGCTAGTATCAGGTTTTAATGTAGAGTATTCGGGGGGCCCGTTTGCATTATTCTTTTTGGCTGAGTATGCTAACATTTTGTTTATAAACGCTCTTTCCGTTGTTCTTTTCTTATCAGCTCATTTTACTTTATTAGATATATCGTTTAAGGTTGGTATTTTGGCTGGGTTATACGTTTGGTTTCGGGCTTCATACCCCCGGTTTCGGTATGACCAGTTAATACATTTGGCTTGAAAAAGATTTTTACCTATAAGTCTTGGGTTGTTAATATTAAACTTCAGACTACCTTTGATTTTTTCGGGAGTCGGGGGAAATATATAGAAAAATGTAGTTTAAATTAAAACCCTGCTTTGATAGGGCAGAAATGCAGCGGTGTCATTTTTAGTTAGAGTAAGCTAATTAGGCTATTGGGCCCATACCCCAACAGTGTTGGTAAATCCATCCTCTACCATGAGAAAGCAAGATTTGCACTGGCATTAGTAGACTCAAAATCTAATGTGTTACTTACACTATTTCTCATATGAGTCCCTATATTTCCCCATTGTTTGGTCTTGCAATAGGTAGAAGAGTCTTACTTATTTCATCTTCTACTCATTGAGTTTTTGTATGGCTAGGGTTAGAGTTAGGTACATTAGCATTTATCCCTATATTAGCTTGGTGGCATTCGTCGCTGGAGGTTGAAGCAACTGTAAAGTACTTCATTATTCAGGCGATAGCGGCTGCAGTGTTTTTTTTTGGGGGGTTAGTAATAACAAGTACTGAATATATTAGTGGGTTAAGTCAGTTTGTAGGGAATTTTGGTGAGGTCTTGATTATATTTTCTATTATTATAAAGCTGGGGCTAGTGCCATTTCATTACTGGGTGGTGGATGTAGTTCAAGGTCTAAATTACTTGCCCGGAATGGTCTTGTTAACATGACAGAAAGTACCGGGTTTAATGGTTTTAGTCCAATTAGTATCAATACAGAATGGGCTTATTTTGCTCATCTTTGGGGCATTATCTGCTTTTTGGGGTGGGTTAGGAGGTTTGGGCCAGACACAAATGCGGAAATTACTAGCGTTCTCTTCAATTGCCCATTTAGGGTGATTGGTGTCTGGGTGTGTCGTGGGGACAATATTGGGTAGAATATATTTTATCTTATATGTAGTGCTTTCAATTCCTGTATTTGTGTTTTTATATATTTTAAATAATACTCATTTAAATCAAGTGCGAGCAAGATTAGTAAGAAATCCTGTTGCTGCTATAGTTGTTGGAGTGGGGTTTTTGTCATTAGCGGGGTTACCCCCTTTTATAGGATTTTTTGGTAAGTGGTTAGTGCTAACTTGATTACTTAATAATTTTCTGGTGGGGGGTGCAGTAGCGTTAGTAGTCGGGGCTTTAGTTAGTTTATTCTATTATTTACGAGTAAGATATATATGCATGGTAATTTTAGGGCCACAGCAGATTATGGTAAGATTAAGCTGACGAAAAGGATTTATGGGTAGTTTGTTAGGGGGGTTAGTAGTGTTAAACTTGTTAGGATTGCTATTGGTAGGAGGCATTAGCTCATTATCTAAATAGGCAATACTTGCATCTTTGGATTAACAGTCCAATGCTTTAAAAGAATATTATAAGCTACTATTTAAAGGAGTTAGGTTAAATCAGAGACCTTTAGCCTTCAAAGCTGACAGTGGAGGGTAATCCAATCCTTAAAATCTGAGGAATCCACATTGTTTGAGTGCAAGTCAAATAGTTTAATTAACTTAAGATTTTAGGCTTTAAAAAGCTAAAGCTTTTATTTTTTGGGTTGCAACCAAAATTTTGGTAAAGCCTAGTAAAAGAGATATAATCCCATAAATAGAGCTACAATCTATCGCTTTTGATCGGCCATTTTACTAATTATGTACGCTACTCGGTGGTTATTTTCTACTAATCATAAAGATATTGGAACTTTGTACTTTATTTTTGGTGCTTGGGCTGCTATAGTTGGAACAGCTATGAGCTTATTGATTCGGGCAGAACTTTCGCAGCCAGGTGCACTTTTGGGTGATGATCATTTGTATAATGTAATTGTTACAGCGCATGCATTTGTAATAATTTTTTTTATAGTAATGCCTGTTATGATTGGGGGGTTTGGAAATTGGTTGGTGCCTATAATAATTGGGGCTCCAGATATAGCTTTTCCTCGTATAAATAATATAAGTTTTTGAATATTACCACCGTCTTTTTCTTTACTGTTGGCTTCATCTGCTGTTGAGGCAGGGGTAGGAACAGGATGAACTGTCTATCCCCCCTTATCAAGTAATATTGCTCATGCAGGGGCGTCAGTAGATTTGGCTATTTTTTCTTTGCATTTGGCAGGGGTATCATCAATTTTGGGGGCAATCAATTTTATTACGACGATCCATAATATGCGTGCTAGAATTGAGTGGAATCGTGTCCCATTGTTTGTATGATCTATTTGGGTGACTGCTTATTTACTACTTTTATCTTTACCTGTTCTTGCTGGGGCAATTACTATGCTATTAACAGATCGTAATATTAATACGACTTTTTTTGACCCTTCTGGTGGTGGTGATCCAATTTTATATGAGCATCTATTCTGATTTTTTGGTCATCCTGAGGTATATATTTTGATTTTGCCTGGGTTTGGTATAATTTCTCATATTATCATTCATTATGCAGGGAAGTTACGGTCATTTGGTTATTTAGGAATGACGTGAGCAATATTCACAATTGGTTTATTAGGGTTTTGAGTTTGAGCACATCATATATTTACTGTAGGGATAGATGTGGATACTCGTAGCTATTTTACAGCTGCTACGATAGTAATTGCTGTACCAACAGGAATTAAAGTGTTTAGTTGGTTAGCTACACTAGCTGGGTCAAAACAGTTAAAATGAGAAACGCCGTTGCTTTGGGCATTAGGGTTTATCTTTCTTTTCACGGTGGGAGGGTTAACAGGAATTGTTTTAGCTAATTCTTCGTTGGACATTGTTCTTCATGACACTTATTATGTTGTTGCTCATTTTCATTATGTTTTATCGATAGGGGCAGTATTTTCTATTTTGGGGGGATTTACATATTGGTTTCCTTTATTTACGGGATTTACTTTACAGGAAGCCTGAACTAAAATTCATTTTTTTGTTATGTTCACGGGGGTAAATTTAACTTTTTTCCCTCAACATTTTTTAGGATTAGCAGGAATACCTCGACGGTATTCAGATTATCCAGATGCTTACACAATTTGAAATGTAATTTCATCTTTAGGTTCTATTATTTCTTTAGGGTCAGTAATTTTCTTTTTATTTATCTTATGGGAGGGGTTTTCTGCGCAACGTAAGGCAGTGCCCGCAAGTCATACATCACATTCTGCTGAGTGGTTAATAGGGTGTCCTCCGCTGTTTCATACACATGAAGAACTTCCTTTTATTTCTAAGAAATTTTAGAAATAAAAGGTAATTTATCCCTTTGTCTATTGGTTTCAAGCCAATCGCATATACTCTGCCATATTTCCTTTGTTTAGAGGTGTTAGGTTAATCAAACTTATAGTTTGTCATATTATAAATCCTAAAATTTTAGGGCAGCTCGATGGCAACTCCTGCACAGTTAGGATTAATAGATGCGGCTTCGCCCGTAATGGAAGAAATAATTTATTTTCATGACCATGTAATGTTGGTTTTAATTCTAATTACATGTTTGATCTTTTATAGGATACTAGTGCTTATATTTTCTAAATATATTTATCGGTTTTTAACTGATGGGCATGTAATCGAGACGGTATGAACTGTAATTCCGGCAATTATTTTAGTTGTAGTTGCATTACCCTCTTTAAAGTTACTTTATTTAACGGATGAGTTAGATAACCCACAATTAACGATTAAGAGTGTTGGGCATCAATGGTATTGGAGCTATGAGTACACAGATTATTATGATATTGAATTTGATTCATATATACTTCCTATTGGTGATTTAGTGGGTGGGGATGCCCGGTTATTGGAGGTAGATAATCGTGTTGTGCTTCCTGTTGATACTTCTGTACGAGTACTAGTGACTGCTGCTGATGTAATTCATGCTTGAACTGTGCCTGCGTTAGGTTTAAAGATAGATGCTGTACCTGGGCGGTTGAATCAATTAGCACTGCAGTGTAGCCGTGTTGGGACTTTTTATGGTCAATGTTCTGAAATTTGTGGGGCTAATCATAGTTTTATACCTATTGTAATTGAAGCTGTTCCTGTTGATGTCTTTGAAAGTTGATGTGATGGAATACTAGATTCTGATTCATTAAGTAGCTTAAATGAAAGCGCTAATCTTTTAAGTTAGTGATAAGTAATAACTTTTTAATGGATGCCACAATTAAACCCAATCCCTTGGGTATTTCTTTTTGCTTTGGCGTGAGGTGTTTTGATTTTTTGGGGATTACATAAGTTTACGAATGTTATTAATCCAATTATAGAAATGGATAATGAAAATGTGGGAGGTGACCAAAAGGAATATTTATGACCATGGTAGGAAGTTTGTTTAGTCAGTTTGATTCGCCTTGACTATTTAACATCCCTTTAGTTATTCTAGCTATATTAATTCCTTGAAAGTTATTTATTACAAGCGGTTCAGGATGAGTGGGGACGCGGTCTGAGATACTAATAAGCCAGTTGACTAACACGTTAATAGGTCAAGTTATACAACCACTAAATAAAAAGGGGTTTAGTTGAGCAGTCTTATTTTCTAGTTTAATGCTAATATTAATAACTTTAAATGTGATTGGGTTGTTCCCGTACACTTTTACCCCTACAACTCAATTATCAATAAATTTAGGATTAGCTGTGCCATTATGGTTGGGAACGGTAATTTATGGTTTTCGTAATCATCCTACTATTGCTCTTGCACATTTATGTCCAGAGGGGGCGCCTAATTTACTAATCCCTGTATTAGTGGTCGTGGAAACATTAAGAATTTTTATGCGCCCTTTAGCCTTAGGGTTACGGTTAACAGCAAATTTAACAGCTGGGCACTTATTAATGCATTTAATTTCTTCAGCAGTCTTAGGACTGATAGAGTTGTCAGGAGTGTTAAGTGTTATTACTTTGGTATTGCTTGTATTTTTAACAATGTTAGAAATTGCAGTGGCTTTGATTCAAGGTTATGTTTTTGCAATTTTGGTAACATTATATCTAGATGAAAATCTTTAATGGCAGGTTATCAAGTACACCCATGACATTTAGTAGAACCAAGTCCCTGGCCTTTAGTAGGAGGCTCGGCGGCGTTTACATTAACAGTTGGGTTAGTTATATGATTTCATTATAATTCTACTGTACTTCTAGTCTTAGGGCTTATGTTAGTAGTAGTTACTATAGTTCAGTGATGGCGAGATGTAATTCGTGAAGCAACGTTTCAAGGTTGTCATACGTCTTATGTACTCGCCGGGCTACGGCGGGGAATAGTGTTATTTATTATTTCTGAAGTCTTTTTTTTCCTTGCGTTCTTTTGGGCATTTTTTCATAGTAGTTTAGCGCCAACTGTCGAGTTAGGTGTAACTTGACCTCCAGTTGGGATTCACCCTTTAAATGCATTTGCTGTGCCACTATTAAACACCGCAGTACTACTGAGATCAGGGGTAACTGTAACGTGAGCACATCATGCTTTGATAGAGGGAAAACGTATGGAGGCAATTCAAGCATTAATGTTTACTGTAATACTGGGGTTATATTTTACTGCTCTTCAGGCGTGGGAATATTATGAGGCGCCGTTTACTATTGCTGATGGTGTTTATGGGTCTACATTTTTTGTAGCAACGGGGTTTCATGGATTGCATGTAATTATCGGGTCCACATTCTTAATTGTGTGTTTAGGGCGGCAGGTGGTATATCATTATACATCTTCACATCATTTTGGTTTTGAAGCAGCAGCTTGATACTGGCATTTTGTAGATGTGGTATGATTATTCTTGTATGTTTGTATTTATTGGTGAGGGTCCTAAATGTTATCATTAAGCTACCTTGTTGGTATTGCAAGTGCTTTAGTTTTTTTATTATTATTAGTAGGGTTAGGCTTGCCGAGCATTTATCCTGACAACGAAAAGCTTTCGGCTTATGAATGTGGATTTGACCCCATAGGAAGTGCTCGACTACCTTTTTCACTTCGGTTCTTTTTAGTTGCGATTTTATTTTTATTATTTGATTTAGAAATTGCCTTAATTTTGCCATACCCTATAGGTTTGCTTTATAGTAATCATATTTTTTTTAATTATTGGTTGGTTATACTATTAATTATTGTTTTAACTTTCGGTTTAATGTATGAATGATTAAAAGGGGGTTTAGAGTGAATAGAATAAAACAGGTAGTTTATAAAAACATTTGGTTTCGGCCCATAAGTTATCATTGATGATTCTGTTTTGTTGTGTTAATTATAGCTTTAGTTTTTTGTATCGCTCTTTTGGGTTTAAGACTAACACAAACGCACTTATTATCGGTTTTATTATGTTTAGAAATAATAATAGTAGCACTCTATTTGGGGTTGGGACTAATATCTCTTTCCGGTTTAAATTATTCTTTAATAGTTGCTTTAGTGTTGTTAACATTTAGTGCTTGTGAGGCAAGTTCAGGCTTAGCTTTACTAGTTTTAATCTCTCGGAGTCACGGAAGAGATTTATTGAAGTCATTTAATTTGTCTTAAAATGTACCATTTGATCTTAGGTTATGTAGGATTGGTATTAAGTGTTTGTATTTGTTATCAGAAAAATGTATGACGGATTGCACAACTTGGCAGTCTGTTAATAATTGTGCCAGTATTAAATTTATTAAATTTGAATATATTTATTTCTGGTATCAGCGGTGCACTAACTAGTGATTTTATGTCGGTTGCATTAGTAATTTTAAGAGTTTGATTATTGCCTTTGATATTAATTGCAAGCCAACAACATATGGCGAAGGATACTGGGCTGTATCAACGTATTTTTATTATTTGTCAAGTAATTCTAATAAGAGCATTGGTGCTGGCTTTTTTAGCAAGCCATCTATTATTATTTTATATTGCTTTTGAGTCTACGTTGTTGCCTACATTGATATTGATTACTCGTTGGGGAGCACAAAAAGAGCGTTATCAAGCAGGAACATATTTTATATTCTATACAATGGTTGGGTCATTACCTCTTCTTATTTGTCTTGTAGGCCAATATAAAATAATAGGGAGTTTATCATTAGACTTGATTTTGGGGGGGATATATAAGGGTGAATATTTTACTAATCTTTGGTGATTAGGGTGTATTTTAGCATTTTTAGTGAAATTGCCTTTGTATGGGGGTCATCTTTGGTTGCCTAAGGCACACGTGGAGGCACCAATTGCTGGGTCTATAGTTTTGGCGGGGGTATTACTTAAACTAGGGGGTTATGGCTTAATACGAATTAGCTATGCTTGAGGGGCTAGCGCTTTATTGTCTGGGGAGGTGGTTTTTGCCCTTGCTTTATGAGGAATGGTAGTAATGGGGGCTATTTGCTTGCGGCAAACGGATTTAAAGTCCTTAATTGCTTACTCATCAGTTGGGCATATAGCTTTAGTAGTTGGTGGTATCATAACAGGTACTACTTGAGGTTACAACGGGGCAATAATTTTAATAATTGCTCATGGGTTAGTATCATCTTGTTTATTTTCTTTAGCAAATTACTGATATGAACGTAGACATAGACGAAATCTTTTAGGATCGCGGGGAATAATTATTTTGTTTCCACTAATAGGGGCAGGTTGATTTATTGCTAGTTTGATAAATTTAGCTTTGCCCCCGACAATTAATCTCTTTGGTGAGCTAGTGGCTATAGTAGCTGTATATAATTGAAGCATGTTTAGAGTTATTTTTATAGGGGTGGGGGCAGTTTTAACGGCTGCTTACTCTTTGTACATGTTTGGCATATCTCAGTGAGGGGAAGTGTTGGAAAATTATAAAAATTTACATGTTATAACTAGTCGAGAGTACTTACTTTTAATAATACATTTAGTTCCTGCAGCGTATCTAATTTTTAATTTAGGGCTGATGTTTTAGTTAATCTAGTTTAATTAGAATTCTAAGTTGTGGTCTTAGGGGAGGGTAAAATAGTACTCGGTTAGCTGATACTATATGGTTTACAATCATGTTGCTACCATGATTTATTAAAGTTCAATTCTTTAATAGTGTCAACTCAATTAGTATAAATAATACGTCGATTTTAGGGGTCGAAGATTAAAGAAGACTTTAATTGAGTGATGGTAGGAATATGTGGTATATTGGGCTTAGTGTCTTTATTAATTATAGGAATTTTTTTATTTGATAAAACTAAAGAGAATCTTGCTCAGGCGATTAAATATAGTGGGTTTATAAATTTACTTCTTTTAACATTAATAGTAGTAAGTGAAGAAAATGAAATATTATTAATAAAGTGGGAGTGAGTAAAACTGGGAGGATATAGATTATCAATCAGTTTTCGTTATGATATATACACTTGTTCATTCTTTGTAGTTGCGTTATACGTAACTTGAAATATCTTAATTTTTTCGTTTTATTATATATCCACAGACCCCCGAGTGGACTTGTTTTGTAAATATTTGGGTTTATTTTTAATTGCTATACTTTTACTGGTTAGTGCTGAGGGTTTTTTCCAACTCTTAATTGGCTGGGAGGGAGTAGGGATTATGTCTTATTTGTTGATTAGCTGGTGGTATGCCCGAAGTGACGCGAATACAGCGGCGCTACAGGCTATCTTTTACAACCGTATTGGGGATATTGGACTTGTAATCATACTTGTTTGGAGACTAATAAATACCTCTGATTGAACTTTCACCTCTTTATATGCATTAGATATGTTTAATGTTTTTCTTGTAGTTGGTGTTGTTCTTGCAGCTATGGGTAAGTCTGCTCAGTTAGGTTTACATCCTTGATTACCCGCTGCTATAGAGGGGCCTACACCAGTATCGTCCTTACTACATTCTAGCACAATAGTAGTGGCGGGGGTGTTTTTATTGATCCGGTTTAGCCCCATTATTTTAATAAACAGTTATGCTCAGGCGGGGGTGTTTTTACTGGGGACGATGACTACATTATTTTCTGCTATTTGTGCTCTTGCACAGAATGATATAAAAAAGGTAGTTGCGTATTCAACTGCAAGTCAATTAGGTTTAATAGTGACAGCTGTTGGTGTTGGTGTGCCTCAGTTAGCATTTTTACACATCTGCATGCATGCATTTTTTAAAGCTATGCTGTTTATATGTTCTGGGGGATATATTCATGGCTTGCAAAATGAACAAGACATCCGTAAAATGGGGGGATTTTTATTTGCTACGCCTATTACTAGAAGTTGTTTATTTATTGGTAGTGCTGCGTTAATAGGAACCCCCTTTCTAGCGGGGTTTTTTTCTAAAGACCCAATTATTGAAGCGATTAATATTAGAAATATGAATAGTTGAGCTATCGGTCTTGTGCTTGTAGCAACTAGATTTACAGCTGTATATAGTTTTCGGTTAATATTCATAGGGGTTGGTTCGGCTAGTCGGATATTTACTTTACAACCAATAAATGAAGAGTATAATAATTTAGTTGGGCCGCTACAACGATTGTGTTATGGTAGAATTGTGGCGGGGGTGGTATTTATTTATTTTTTAATTCCATATCAAGTAAGAATTTTGTCTTTACCTTTTACGTTAAAATTAGCAGCGATTATGGTGACTGCTGTTGGGGGATTAGTTTCTTGAGATGTTGTTAAACTATTACATACAAGAGAGGGCACAGTTAATGTAAATTATTTATCTTTTGAGGCACAAGTTGGATTTTATTCTCACATCATGCATAAAATTATACCGAAGGTTTGAATAACTTTAGGAGAAAATTATCAAATACAAATAATTGATCGTGGGTGGGCTGAATTGACTTTACCTCAGGGATTCGGGCAAAATTATAAACTTCTGGCAGATAACATTAACCAGACGCAAACAGCGTTGGTGAAAATATACATTGCTATTATAATGCTTATTTTAATAATGATATTAATATTAATTGCTTTAAGTTAATAGTGTAGGCATTTAATGCTTTAACAATAATAACCCTGTAAAGTCCCTAATTGGCGTGCTGGCGGTGGGTTGGGCTTTGCTGTTCTCTCCAAAAGAAAAGAAAAGGACATATTCATTTAGTAAAAAAATTATTTTAGACTTCCAATCTGAGGGTCCGTCTAATTGGCGGGATGAATAAATCATTTTGTTGCTGTTTGCCGGTGCGAGACAAGCTCTAGGATAGAGAATAGAAGTACTGTGAGAATTACTGTTGCAAAAATAAATGTCGCTGTCCCGCGTTCATAAATATCGTATAATAAATAACTAGGTTCTGATGAATATAATAATCAGGTTTTAGTTTCACAAAAGGTCTCAATAGAGGGTATTATAATTATAATGATTAGAATTGTCCCAAGTGCAGCGGTTAGGATTGTTGTAGTTATACTAACTGGCAATGGTATTAGGTCTGCTGAATAGGCTGTTCTATAAATAAAAACGACTAGTATTCCCCCCAAATAAATTAATATCAAAATAATTGCTGGGAAGATCACGTTTATACTAAGTATAAGAATAGAGGCTAGAAGTGCAAGCCATGCAGTCGCAAGAGCCCCGTAATAAGGTGAGGGTGCACGGATTACCATTATAGTAGCTAGAAGAATAGTAAAAATTAGTAATAATTGCATTAATTTTTGCTTGTATCAAGAATTTAAGCATGAAAAGCTTATGTTATAGTATAATTTAACTACAAAAATT